ATGCTGAATAAAAAAAGAAAATATATTCAACTCATTTAACTTTCTTACTAGAAAGAAAAGAAATAGGGGAAATTTTATGTCTCACCGAATCACACGTAGAGATATTGATAATACACATAGAGTTAATGGTATTTCATAACTAATTGATTGAGCAGCAGCTCTTAAACCACCTAAAAAGGAATATTTATTATTTGATCCATATCCCGACATAAGAAGTCCAACGGGAGCAAGACTTGAAACAGCGATCCAGAAAAAAACACCAATACTAAGATCGGCTAGAATGAGGCGATAACCAAAAGGAATTACTGAATAACTTAGTAAAATGGATATGACTGCTATGGATGGTCCGATACTGAATAAACGAGTATTCCCTCTAGATGGAAAAAGATTCTCTTTGAAAAGTAGTTTTGTGCCATCTGCTAGAGCTTGAAGAATTCCCAAGGGGCCGGCGTATTCAGGTCCAATACGTTGTTGTATCCCTGCAGATATTTCTCTTTCTAACCAAACAATTACTAGTACACCTAATGTGATTCCTAATACAAGAGTCAAAATAGGGACAAGCACCCATATGATCCCATAGACTTCTTTTAAGAATTCCAATCTGGAAAACGAATGGATAGCTTGTAGTTCTGTTGTATTATCAATTATCATTTCAACGATCAACTTCTCCCATAATGATATCTATACTACCTAGTATCGTCATAATATCAGCCAATTTCATTCTTTTAACTAACTGAGGCAGAATTTGCAAGTTGATAAAACCCGGTGGGCGAATTTTCCATCTCCAAGGAAAAACACTCTGATCTCCTATTAGAAAAATTCCCAATTCTCCTTTTGGTGCTTCGACTCTTACATAAAGTTCTTGTTTGGACAATTCAAAAGTTGGAGAAGGTTTTTTACTAATAAATCTATATTCAAAATCATTCCATTCAGTATCTTTTATTCTATCAAAGCGTCGGATTTCTAAATTCTCAAAGGGCCCCCCTGGAATTCCTTCCAGAGCCTGTTGGATAATTTTTATGGATTCTGTCATTTCACTGATTCGTACTAAATAACGAGCTAATGAATCCCCTTCTTTTTGCCATTGAACCTCCCAATCAAATTCGTCATAACACTCATAATGATCAACTTTACGAAGGTCCCATTGTATTCCGGAAGCTCGTAGCATTGGTCCCGATAAACCCCAATTTAGTGCTTCTTCTCCTCCAATAATGCCTACGCCCTCAACTCGTTCTAAAAAAATGGGATTCCGTGTAATAAGCTTTTGATATTCAGCAACCCCTCTTAAAAAATAATCGCAAAAATCCAAACATTTCTCTATCCATCCATGAGGTAGATCAGCAGCTATTCCTCCGATACGAAAATAATTATGCATCATTCGCATACCGGTGGCAGCTTCGAATAGGTCATATATCAATTCTCGTTCTCGAAAAATATAGAAGAAGGGGGTCTGTGCCCCAATATCTGCCATAAAAGGGCCAAGCCATAACAAATGGGAAGCTATACGACTCAACTCCAACATAATGGCTCTGATATAGCTAGCCCTTTTAGGTACTTGAATATTGCCTAGTTGTTCGGGTCCATTTACGGTTATTGCTTCTGTGAACATAGTAGCTAAATAATCCCAACGTGTTACATAAGGCAAATATTGTATAATTGTTCGGTTTTCCGCAATTTTCTCCATTCCTCTGTGTAAATAACCCAATATTGGTTCACAGTCAATAACATCTTCACCATCGAGAGTAACGATAAGTCGAAGAACACCATGCATTGATGGGTGGTGAGGGCCCATATTGACTATCATGAGGTCTTTTCTTGTAGTTGGTGCAATCATAAGTTTTTTATCGAGTCATTCTTCCATGAATTGCTGAAAGTAAAAAGAAGTTCATCAAAATTGAAACGAATAAGTTCAAATGATATCACTCTTTAAATTAACGAGTTTTTGTCTCTCGAATATCCAACTGACCAATTAATTCTTTATAACGTACTCTATTTTTTTTTGACAAATAGGCCAGTAGTCGTTGACGTTTTCCCAAAATTTTTCGCAAACCTCTCTGAGATGAATAGTCTTTTTTGTGCAATTCCAAATGTGAAGTAAGTCTCCTTATCTTAGTGGTGAAACTGAATACTTGAAATTCAACAGACCCTCTGTTTTCTTCGTTTTCTTTTTGAGAAATAACCGAAATGAATGAATTTCTTACCATAAAAAAATGCCTCCTCTCCCTTTTTACAGATATGGATTTTACCGATCAGTAATAATAATGTCATTCATTTTAATGTGGTAGATACAATAATCTAATCCAAATTTCTTTATAAACTCCTAATTTTATCAATTCAAATGAATCAATCCAATTGAAAATTAGATTTAGATAGGGAGATAAAAGGATTGGCACATTTTCGTATTCACAAAAGCGAAGAATTTAGACCTAAAATGAAGAAGGTTCTGTTGATTCATTTCTAGATCGAATTGATAGTTATTCATTTAGTATTGGATATTTAGAATGAAATGTAAGACAGGACGTGTGATGTGTGTATTTATTTGCTTTCATATATCCTATTTCATATATCCTATATAGTAGAGGATATATAGGAAAAATGTACTATCAACGAATTTTCAATCGTGGATACAAATGTATCCTTAACATACTGAAACGACTGCCATTATTGGTATCAAACCAATAACGATTCATACAAGCTAAATCTTCTAATCGATAATTAGGCCAAAGAAAGAACTTAAATTTCATTAATTGATTTGTCTCTCTATCAAGGTGATTACTGGCACCTAGAACTTGGCTGCTATTCTTTTCGTTGCAAAATACAGGATTTCTATCTACATCATTCCTATTCTTTGAATTGAAACAAATTAGAATTCTTAATTTTCTACGACGCCTAAACGATAAAATATTTTCAGGAACAAGCAAATCCAAATGATTTTTGTCTCTATTTATTGTTATTCTTTCATGTGGTGGAATAGATTCATCAAAATGATTCTTAGCAACATATCTTTGCTCTCGGTATCGTTGATTAGTTTGGTGCTTACTCTTATGAACCAACGAAATACCGAGGGTTTGATACATAATAAATTGTCCGTCGTTTTTTACAGACAGACGAATGGGTTCGATAATCAATATTCCCCTTTTCATCAATTCTGGAAGAGTTAAATTCTTCTGAATCAGCATTATATCCAAACTCATTTCTCCCCTTTCAATCGAGGATATAGAAATTTTTCTTGGATCTATTAGTCTAAGCAGGAAACAATATACCTTAATATTATTGATCATTCTTTGATTCAAAGTATCGTCCCATCTCAATTGAAAAATAAAATAACGTTTCAGGAACAAATCTAGTTCGGCTTCCATGTTACTTTTGTATTGTTTTTTCTTTTTACCTTTTTTCATCTCCGATCTCGCATAATCTTCTTCAATATCTTTTTGTTGGTTTGAAAGAACGGATCCAAGATCCCCTTGGCTTGTGGTTTTTTTTTCTTCTTGATTTCGATTCTTTATTTTTTTATTCGATGGTATCAAAAAACTTCCCTTTTGCTTTTCATTAATCTTTTGATTTTGATTTTCATTACTATTTTCATTTCTATTCAAATTTAAAAGAAGTAATTTGCTTGGTATAAACCAAGGTTTCGTTTTATATGTATTATAAAGTAACAAAAATTCTGGGAAGAACCAAAGTTCCAGATTCAATATGGGACGCTTTAGTATTTTTTCATTCATCCCCATCCAATCAAAAAATACTTTTGGGGAGTTTGGTAGATTCATTTTTGGAATCATAAGATAAAAAATATTTTTTTTATCAATTATTTGAGAATTATTAGTAACACTCTTAGTATTTTGATTACTATTGGCATCGATCGTGATCCAGGCCTCAATATCGACTTTTTGTCTAAGATCAAAATTGATAATTTTCCAATCCAAATATTTCCTATCGGGAGTTTTTTCCATATCGCCCTTTCCTAGATAATTATTGATAGGGATACTCCTCATCATATCAAAAAAAGTGTCTTTATATGTGTTGTAATTATAAGAAATCTCTTGATTCTTATTTCCTTCAAACGGTGATCTCGAAATAAATGAGTCCTTTTTATTTTCATAATTAATCAATTTATATGATAAAAGATCATATTTATAGTATTTTTGAAAATTATCTTTTTGATTCGATAATGAATAGACTTCCAAAATATTTGGTTTTTTGTAATCAATTAATTGGTCTTTTTCATATGAATTCCATTTGCTGAAATTTTTCCTTTTAACTATACGACGTTGATAAACTCTATTCCGCCATTGTTGTGGTATTAATCTAGACCATCTGATCTGAGATAAATCGTATTGATAATGTCCTCGTAACCAGTTTTTCCATTGATTCATTTCAGAACTCGGAAGTCTGTTATCCCTTAATTTAGAATGAACTATTCCTTGTGTTTCAAAAGAATCCTTTATTTCAGGCTTAAGAAAAAAAGGGATTTCTTGATATTGAAGAAATGGTTTTAATTTATACAAGTTAATAACTTGGGTTTGTGATAATTTGTAAAATACATATGCTTGTGACAAGTACGATAAGTCAGAAAAAATATGTGAATTTGTCTTACTATTACTAATATTATAAAGTGACTTTTTTATAGTCGAAATAAACTCAATTGGATTTTGATTTTTTTTATTAATTATTTCTTGGTTTGTTTCATTATTGTAAATGGATTTATTCATAATTTTTTTTGTTGATTCAAGAAATAATTTTCTCTTCATTCTGGGAATATTAATGATAGATAAAAATATATTTGTGTAGATTCTTTCAATGAAAAATTTTAAAAAAAGGGGTAATTTACAGATTAATCGAGTATTTCTTCTTTTTAATATTTGCCATTTTTCTAATCTTTTAGCATTATAACTTGTTTTGTTAAGACTAATATTTATTTCTGGAGTTACTTTTTTTTTCTCTTTTGTAATTCTTTCTATTTGATTTCTAATTGTATTTGTTCTATCAGTCAGGTCCTT